CTGGAAGCACATCACATTATGGCAGGGTAACGTTTCACAGTTTAACGAGTCTTCCACTTATTTGATGGGATGGTTAAGAGATTATCTATGGTTAAACTCTTCCCAACTTATTAATGGATATAACCCTTTTGGAATGAATAGTTTATCGGTCTGGGCGTGGATGTTCTTATTTGGACATCTTGTTTGGGCTACTGGGTTTATGTTCTTAATTTCTTGGCGGGGTTATTGGCAGGAATTGATTGAAACTTTAGCTTGGGCTCATGAACGCACACCTTTAGCTAATTTGATTCGATGGAGAGATAAACCGGTCGCTCTTTCTATTGTACAAGCGAGATTAGTTGGATTAGCCCACTTTTCTGTCGGTTATATATTTACTTATGCAGCTTTCTTGATTGCCTCTACATCGGGCAAGTTTGGTTAATTCTTTAATTTAAATTTTAGGGGTGTATCCGCGAGAATATCATTTCTTTCAATGGAGAAGGGATCTACCTTCTTATATTTCTACATCTAGGATCTGACTTGTATCATTGATACTAATAGGAATTGAACCATTATGGCAAGAAAAAGTTTGATTCAGAGGGAGAAGAAGAGACAAAAATTGGAAAAAAAATATCATTTGATTCGTCGATCCTCAAAAAAAGAAATAAGCAAAGTTCCGTCGTTGAGCGAGAAATGGGAAATTCATGGAAAGTTACAATCTCCACCACGTAATAGTGCACCTACACGCCTTCATCGACGTTGTTTTTCGACCGGAAGACCGAGAGCTAACTATCGAGACTTTGGGTTATCCGGACACGTACTTCGCGAAATGGTTCATGCATGTTTGTTGCCCGGGGCAACAAGATCAAGTTGGTAAGGATTAAAATGTCCTTTCATTTTTATATTAATTTCTATGATCATAGATCGTAGAGGGTCCTCTTTACCATTCTGTATAAATGGGCTATTCTATTTGTACAGATATGGTAGAGGGGCGCATTCAATCCCTGTTTGTCCATGTCCATTAATTCTCAATTCGTTTCTTCATCGCGGGGTAGAGCAGCGTGGTAGCTCGCAAGGCTCATAACCTTGAGGTCACGGGTTCAAATCCCGTCTCCGCAACATTTTTTCGACAAAAAAATAGAATAAAGAATAATTAATTACCTTTTTTTCTTGGGGGTGGGAGGAAAAGAAAGGGACGAGTAGAACCACTATACTATTGCGGTTAACTATACTTAGTATACTTCACTTAATGTTTTATCTATTAAATAAAATAGATTGAATTTAATATCTTTACCCATTATTCTTATCCTGGGCGGATAGCGGGAATCGAACCCGCATCTTCTCCTTGGCAAAGAGAAATTTTACCATTCGACCATATCCGCATTATCATTATATATAATTATATATATATTTATATAATATAGATAATTCTTATTTCAAAACGTCTTATAATACATACTTAATAACATAACTAAATATGTATTTAGTATATTTTTTATTTCAATTTTATTATTTTCCATTTTTACATATTTTTACAATACACAAAAGTTTGTCCCCCCCCTCTACTTTTAATTTTTCTAATTTTTTCTTTTTCGTTATTTGCATTTTGGGGACTTATATTGAATTTTAATGTGTCTCACAACCTGAAGGAATTCGGAGGGAGGGGTCATTTCATTTTTGGATCTAGAACGAATAGGTTCAAGAGATGAGAGAATTAAGGATACCCACCAGAAAGACTAATCCAATCCATAATGATGTACCGGAAAATACAACATTTTTGTTACCCGACCAACCCTCAGGAGAAGCAAATACAACAGGTACACTAATCAGTAAGATTAATGAAGTAGCAATTAATGCAAAAACAGCCAGCTGGAAAGCAATAGTCATGTTTCTAATCCTCCAATCTACCAACAAAAGAAGCTTATATATACCATTTGATCTCTTTATCATTATCAGCCAAAAAAAATGCATCATGGAAAGATTTTACCATGAATCTTTCATTGATTCCATATGACTTATTACCACCCCTTGTCGCTTTATTCGGGCACGGAATCGAGAGTCGTTTTTTTTTTTTTTACTTTACAAAACAAGGGGCATGCTTGCTGTATCATGCATCTGTATTATATATATATACATATATACAAATAGATAAACCTATAGACTCCCACCCGATATCTTTCTATAGCCTGATATCTTTCTATAGATAGTAATGGTATCGACTCATATGTCCGTGTTCGGGTTCTATTGGGTGGAATAAAAATCAAATATAGGATAAAAAGAAAATAGAAATTTTCTTTGGGAGAGATGGCCGAGTGGTTGATAGCCCCGGTCTTGAAAACCGGTATAGTTCGAAACAAAGAACTATCGAGGGTTCGAATCCCTCTCTCTCCTTTTACTCGGTGAATAGATTTGTTGCGTTTCTTTTTTTTATTGGTTTTGTCCGGTTGAGTAGCATAAAAGGAAATGGCTCGGCTATCCCGTTTAGCCGAGCCAGAAAAAAAATCGATTAGAAGAGAGAAAT